ATAGACTATAACTCTTGAAGCGGAGCACCCACAAGCTTTGAAAAGAGAGGAAGCCAATCAATCATCTTCGATAGTCACCCTGATCAGGGCATTTGAATAGAATCAAACAAAGGCTGTAGGCTTATACTCAGATACTGACTCCAATACAAATTACAAATACCGACCAATATCTTTCTTTTTTCCGGGACTAGATCAGGATCAGAGTCCGCTCTGACTTCTCTTATTCCTGACTTGAATAACCTCACGCTATTCGTGCTCAGTAGCAGATTCAAGGCATTAGTCACAGACTTCATGATAAAGATAGGGGATTGGAATCAATTACCTTGCTTTTTGTTTGAAGATTATCTTAGAGAGAAGGTCCTAGCGTCCCCAAGTCTTTCTTTCGAACTGAGGAAGAGCGTGTAACTACTAAAGACATGAATTAGGATTTATCCTTGAACTGCACCCAGAAATTGGCAGCCCTGCAAACTTTGGGAGTTTGAGTGCTTATCCTTGCTCACGTCTTTCTCTTTCTGTTACTGCCTTGACTTAACAGCTACTTGTGTAGAGAATTTTCTTATCACCTCTGCGTTCTCGAACTATAGCAGCCTTTTCCACCGTAGTGAGATATCCCTTTTTTCATACCTAAGCACGAGATGTTCATCCAATCGGACCTACCATAGAAAGGTACCTGCACAACCCGGTTGTCTTTCTTAACACCAAATACATCTGCGATTCAGAAGGGGTTCTTCCTGTACAAAAGTAAGGATGACAAGAGTGCCTAAGCGTCAAACCAATATCCGATCAACGCACTTTGACGCCTGTGGAATACGCCTCTCAAAACTTTAGGAAACTTATCCATCAGATCTACATTACATAGACCACCAAACGTACGCAAAGAGCTATTTTGTTTGACCCTTTAAAATCCGCTATCCGTGTAGATTGAGCTATTAAATTGCATGCAGGTTATTGAGAACATCCTAGCCAAGAACCCTTCGTAGAACTCTTGAATGACTCGGAAACCAGAAAGAGGAAACTTGATCAAGTAAACATGATCCATCCTTAGGCCTTATGTTAGTCTCTGGCTCTGGTTGGTTTTTTCCTTGCAGAACAGGAAATGTGAGGATCGCTTACCTGACGCTTTCTTCCGGTATAGAGAAAGACAGGGGACACACGAAACAAGATAACTATTCGCTACCAAAAAAAAGTATTCCCCGTCTCCTGAATCAAGAGAGGATCACATAACATTATGAAATGATCCATAGGCAATTATGCCAACCCGAAACCATACTCAGAAAGAGATTCATCCTACAGCACAAAAGTGCCAAAGCCCGCCAGAGATAGACTCCAGGAATGATTCAAGAGTTCGGACTTGTTTAGTATTGAATTGGAATCAAGACAAAAATGCTTCTTCTATAGAAGAGGCTTCCTTCTCCTTAGACTGAGAATTTATTATTATATAGTAGTCTAAGCCTTCCGGTTAGCAGCACCTTTAGCTCGTGGCCCGCTTCTGCCGACTGGCCTTTCATTGAGTGAAATGTTGCCGCTGAACGTCGAGAAATAAAGGTGTGATTACCTGAGGTGAGGTTGACCTTCTTTCTGCCTTAGAAGAGGTATAGTTTAGGTCATGCGCGAATGCAGAAAGGGGACAAGGAGAAGCGCTAGTCCACTAACAACTGAACCCCTCAAGCGAACGAGTAGTGAAGCCTTACCCAGATCGAGATGAGAAAGAAAGGGCAATTCTCAAGCTAGACCCACACAAATGTTTAATCGAAAGCTCTGTCATCCCCAGATTGAAAACAACAACCTTGAGTCATCTATTGATTGAGGAACCGTACCTGTCACGTTGAACCATGTCTGTCAACGGTGAAAGATAGCCCTAAAGTGAGGGCCCCCATTCCAAATCAAGTAAAGAGTTCTATCATTAGATGCATAATGGTGCTAAAACAAAAAATAGGTAAGGAAGAAAATGTCTCAATCGTAGGTGGATCTCTATCATCAGGTACAAATCGGGGTTTTGAAGAATATATATCATCCACCACTTTAAGCATCTTTATTGCTTTTCCCCTTAGCCTTAGACACTAATTCCATCCTCCTTACTCCCATGACCAATAAGAGCCTAAGACCCGCGGGTCTTATACGCTCTTCAATGACATCCGGGAAAAACTAGAGGCCTTATATCTGTATGAGGTCAGGCAGTTGGTATGGGGCCCTTGAAACGTGGTTCTCCGACCAGATCTCAGTCCAATAGAAAATAGAATCCCTTTAGCGAATGAATGTTCGAAAAAAGAATGAATTTAGTGGAAAGTCTTTAGTTCCGGAATCTAGGCATCCGCGGATGAGTGATCCGCCTTTGAATCATCGGAAAAATCCGCCGGATATGGAATGGCTTAAGTAGAACTAGTCCGGTGCCGCTCCGGGCTGTCTATTTTCTTTAAGCTTTTCCAATCCTATATTCAATAGCTATTGACTCAAACGCTGGGATTGGAATGCTTGACTTGCTTTCAAAGCCTTTCTAGGCTAACTCTTCACTAGGCTAGCGAAGGAACTGACATTAGGGCAACAACTCCTGACTCGAGGTTGAGAATAGGATTCGATTGAAAACGGGATCAATCAACATAAAAACCCTCTTCCGATGCAGTTAAGCTCGAAAGGCAGCGAAGGAAGTTACGGATTAGCTGATCTAGGGAAATTTTTCAATTTAGGAAGGATCCAAGTGCCCCAGATTTCACTGTTGGAAGAATTGCTAGTCGAATCCTTACCCTTTGTTATCCCTCTCCTGAGCACTAGGATCAGAAGTAAGGGCAACTTACTTTTGAATTACTTTTATCCGCATCTCTTTCTTTTGTTTTCTTTTCTTATGCGGAGTAGGAGTCAAAAGTAGTAGTCTTTAGTTTAATAAAGCTCTCCCACGCTCTAATCTGTAAGCAAGTGAGGTATGGTTAGCATCAAAGGCTTAAAAGTAAGGGCTCGAACTTGCAGCCAGTAGTGCGTTATTAAGACTGCAATCTAAGCCGATAACTAGAGTAAGGAAGTTCTAAGTTTCCGTTCTAATTACGCAATTACATTACATTTTGAAATGAAAGAGATCGAGCTAAGCTATTGGAAGGATTGGGATAGTAACCAGCCCTATAAGCCTACCTTGTCCCCGGCTAACCAGCAAGGAGTCAACTGCCGGACCATTCCATTCATTGTCTTATTCTCAACCTCTCCTCGGTTACTATGAACTACCAAGCCAATCTCTTCTGTTGATGATTGATAAGCACTACTAGTCCCGTAGAAGCTCTTAATGGCATAGCCGTTGCAACAAGAGTAAGCGCTGTTGGATAGAAGACTGGTATAGAATCTGCTGTGGGACTTCACAAGCTCATGCCATCAAAAGTAAGCTCTTTCGGAAGAGAAGGGGTTGCATATTAAAATGCTGTTAGCAAGTAAATTCTAGAGGGAGGGCAGGACTATTTCGCCTAGTAGGAGTAAGAGTCTTAGCATGTTAGCACTTTCAATTGGACAGCTTTCCACAGGGATGGAGCGGAAATTTTAGATTCAAAAGAAAAAGATTCTTTTGTTTTCAAAATGGGCATTTTAGGCCTCGAAGTCGCTCGGCGAGTCCTGCCACAGGAAGGGGCATACGTCATAAGGGGTCAACTGCCTCAGCTCAGAGCTAATCCGTCAAATGTTTTGACGAACAGCCCCTATTATGTGCTGCTACCGTCTCATCCTCGATAGAATGATCAGTGTAGAGATTTGGAAAGTCTTCCGCATAATAAGATCCTGCACCGAAGAACTTCGGGAAGTTATCTAGGATTCTGAGATCCGGCATGGGCCCCAGAGGGGGTTGTAATGCCAGTGGGGTGGCGGATAGCCAACGTTTCGGAGGAGTCAAAATCCTCTGATGGTTCTGTTTCAATCCCCGTTTCTGGTTTCGGTCTTTCTGGATCGTTACAGTCAGTGCCAGCCCGGTCTATAGATGCTTGGGTTCGTAGAAGATGACTGTCAGACCTGCGGCCAGGGCGAGTGAACTAGGTTTTATCTATCTCTAAGTACTATCGTATTTTCATATATATACGTTATATGAAAATCCATACATACTCATAGTATGGTCTTACTTTACTACAGCGCCTGGTTCATTTTTTTCTACCAAAAAATAGTCTTTACGCCTCAACATTACGCAGGCGATGGTAGCCTTTCCTAAAACAAGGTGGGTAGCCTTAATCCTAAACAGGTCACTCCTACTTTCTTGTGTTAGCCTTCGCGTCCCACACCCGTGCGTGGGTAACTTCCTAGAGTAGAGGGATTCGCCCAGAGACAGAGAAGTGGGAAACCGAAGATGAAAAGAATACCGATAACTGTGATAGAAAACTTCTACGCCAGCTTTCTTTCTAAGAACTTTTCTTCCAAGGTTTATATCAGACGGGCTCACAGCTTCAAGCACTACGAGCTCAATCTCAAGAACGGGCTTGCTTGCTACTAGATCGATAGCAGAAAGAAGGACTGAAACTACAGCTGAAACTGGATCTCAAACCATTAGTAAAGCAAGGAAATCCTACTGGCGGTAGCGGTTGTACCTTTGACCTATGTCTAGCCGCTTCTTTGATCATCGCATTCATTATTGATTCACATTATCTCCTCGGGCGGGAAGTCTCAAAGCTCTTTTGCCAGCATTGAGGAACCTGAGAATTTTGATTAAAGTAGTTATCCGATAGACGCAATTTGACAATTAGCGGAGGTGTCACCTTCTAAACCTACTTTTCTTGAGTCAATAGAGTACGACCTGGATCAACAAAACCCATCCCCGTCTGAGTAGAGACTTCCGAAGAAGTTTTCAAAGCAAGGGAGGAATTCACTTCTAGCTTGATTACCGGGAGCCCTCTCTTGATAGATGAAGAACCCCCGGCCAAGCGCTCGGAAAGTGCTCCTCCAGCTGTCTGTCCCGCGGAGAGGTAGTTAGAATAGACTCCGAGACAAGAAGCTGACAGAGAAGCAAGGGTCTTGAGGGCTAAGCCCCGACCACGACTGAATGAAAACAGAAGGTCACATAGGCGTAGATGGGGACCAAAGGAATCAGTCTATTCTGTGCTTTCGGACTGAACCAATATGGCAGCTAGCTCTTCCCCCCTAGCTAAGCGAGAAGTTCCGCTTTCGTATCTTAAAAAGAAGCCAATCCAAATCACTCTTTTTTCTGGAGCCAAAGATTCTCTTATGCTACTGGTGGCCATGCCTTTGAATTCTGTCCCAATTGAGGAGATCTCTGCTAATAGAAGATAACGATTCTTTCCTTTTATTCAGCTACTTGGAAAGCCCTTCTTTCAGATCAGATAAGGCTTCGGGTAAGAGAGGTGTAAGAGGAATTTGAATCTTCACCATGAGCTATTTTTGGTTTATCACCTATAGCCAATATGCTAATTTTAACACATTGGCATATGGAGATACCTATGGGTTTGGATATCCATTATGGTCTCATTTCATTAGGTACCCGGTGGAATGAGGATATCTCAGCTTGGTCATGTGAAGATAGTCTTCCAATGATCGAGTCGTCCATCAACTGCGGTTCCCTTGAGTCTCTTGACTCTGGTTCTCCTGGAAGATTGGCTCAATCTACAGAATCAGGTGCTGAGAAAAGATGGATATTTTCCATTGGCAATTACGTCAATCAAAGGATGTTAAAACCTTTTCACGATTGGTTGATGAAGGTTTGAAGATCCATCCCGAAGGATGGGACCCATAATCAGGTCCGTCCTCTGGATAGGCTTAAAGGGTCTTCGCGGATTTACTCTTTTTGATTTGAAGTCTGCCACAGATAGGTGGCCACTTAATCTTCAGAGTAGACTCGTAAGACTCCTCTTTTCTTTGGCGACCGCGTAGAGCAGTACATCACTGCACTGTTCTCCGAGGCCGCTTTTGAAGTGCCTTTTGTGCGTAATGCTCCAAATACGATTTCATTCGCAGCTGGACAGCCACTGGGATATCTTTCTTCTTGGCCTCTCTTCACATTAACACACTATCTAGTGGTGTTTTATTGTATTGTGAAGAGAAGGTATACCCTGGGCGCGATTTTGATCGTTATGCTATTCTAGGCGATGACATATGTATCGCTGATGAGAGTGTGGCAAGGATTTATCGCCAGACTGTAGAGGAGCTTGGTGTTGAGATTATCCAAGTCTCTTATCTCCAATTCTGGTGGTGCTTAGTTTGCAAGGCGTTTTAGGTGTAAGAACTTGACTGTGGATTTATCCCCTGTTCGAAACCTACTCAACACTCATCATCTTCCTGGTATCTTCTATTGAGATCTTACGTGAGGCTTATAAGCCTAAGGATCTTAGAGTGGCTCCTCAGGACCTTTACGAAAGTGAGGTCTTTGAGTACCTATCTGAGTATACCTTGGTAAGAGCTTGGATGTCACAGTGGCTTAAGTACATTCGGTGGTATTATACCGTTGCAGTGGCGCCTGATCTTTCCTTCGAGGATTTTATCAAAGCTCCTGTCGTCACAACGCACTGGAAAGTGCGGAATGAGGATCCGCATTTAGTTCGTTTTGGACTGCTTACGGGGAGCAGTGGGAAGTCTGTGGTCGGTAAGGGAACAGCTGTCTCGGTATTCGTTCTTGAGTCAGAGACTGAGAGTAAGGGCTAGTGAGAAAGAAGACTAGTGGGGCATCTTGCTTTTCGTAGTAAGCAAAATGCCCTCCCTTCCCTCCGGATACTTGACTTTAGCTTGGCTACTTAACTACGCTACGCTATTCCATTCGCATCGAGAAAGAAGAGTTCACAGCTACCGGCACCGACTCGAACTAAGAAGAGCTACTTAACAACTACCCACTATTAGGTAGTGCCCTCCTCCAACAACGGGGCTAATGCCGACTCCAAGACCTCTTATGCCTACTCTTCAAAATGAAACTTCCCTTCTTCCAAGAGCTAAATCGATGGCACTAGGAATCTATCCTAAAGAAAGAATTGACTGACCTTGCGCCGGTATCATTTAGCGGAACTCCTGTTTACCCTGCGGGTCTGTAACTCCCATATGAGATTTGAACCTCATTCCTTCACCTGTGCTTGGTAGGCACTGTTTGTGGAGCCCTTTGGTAATACCAGAGGTGAGATGCCTTCCTACGGCTCACCATGAAATGGGCCATGTGGGCGGGGTTCTCACCGTAAGAGAATGTCGTCTTTTCGTTCAGTCGAATAGAAACTATTAAAGCAAAGGCCGTGGATAGAGAGTGATAAAGGGGGAATAGTATTATTTCAGCCTATTCTAACATTCGAGTTCATTCTCGATAGTCAGATAGTGAAGTTCGAAGGGGGAAGGAAGACTTGAGCAGTGGGTCTCGACTCGGCCAACTGTCTTTATGAAGACTGACTGACGACAAGAGATGACGTAAGTAATAGATAGAATCGTTCAGTGCGCTTATATGAGCACTTTCATTTTTCGATTGAAAAAGCGGCAGGCCCAAAGAGCTCTGCAGTAGCGCCTTGCGAGGTCGTAGAGCCGGTAAGCCTCGTTCGCCTAAGATCGAAAATGCTCTGT